TACACAGTGGTGTCCATTTTGTAACACTATATACACCAACACACACCACAACTCGTTGAAGACGCCGGTCGAGACTTTCATGGTTTTGGGGTTTGACATGAATAATAAGGCTCTTACGGCGTAGGGGGTAGGGGGGTTTACCGCGAAAAAACTTTCTTGTGACTTTGTTAAGAAGGGGGCAGTATCTATAGAGTATTGGGGTTGAGTATTGATAGTTTATGTACCTGATAACAGTTATGCAAGTCTTCTGTCAATGCCATTGAATCTCTACAGCTATAATAGTGCGAGCAAGGAAAATGTTCACCCTTGAAAGTTAACATTAGGAAGGATTCGTCAAATGCAAAGTGAAAGTGAGCGGAAAGAAAAAATACCAAATGCATCTAAGTGAACGCTCGGCTTGGTGGGTAACGAGTCAATAGTACTCTAACATTAACTTATGCCTGGAAAGTTCATTCTATGGGGATATATACAATCATGGCCCTGAAATAGGAACCAAATGCCAGGAATAGTTCATTTTGTGAAACCCCCACGAGACTTGTCCGTGATCTTATCATTCATGATATGCAATTACTCATTTGGTTGGTCGGTTCTTATTACATTAAATAATCTTAACTCCGAGTATTGATGAATAACGCATAGAAAGTGTTCTGGATGGAGTTATGGGGATTACTCTATTAATCAGCTGAATATCTATTTATTCTGAATCTTATGTTAATGCTTTATGTATACCTTGATTTATATCTTACTTGGTCCGGTCTCGAGCAATTCCATTGCTCTAAATTTAATGTTAACAAAACTATTAATGTTAAATTATTCAAGTTATTAACTAAACCATTATTATGGGGATTATACATAGTATGTATTAATACCATATATATATGTACTATATACATAATATGTATATATTACATAACTGAATGCAATATTATACATACAATGTAGGGGTACCATATAGATATGGTACTATTACACATTATGTCTTATGCCATGTTTATGTTCTGCCCCAGTACTGCTCACCTTCTTTTTATGTTGTATATGATTATGTAGGCATTATATAAGGGGCGCGTTTCGCAGAGAATAGTTTAGTTTAGAATTCTAGCTTTGGGAGTTAGAGGTGGAAGTTAAAATCTTTCTTCTCTGGGCCTCAGGGAGGATTTTAACCTCCGATCTCCGGTTTACAAGACCGGCGCTTTTAGGCTAAGCTACTGGGGCAGTTTCATTCTAGGGCCTTATTTTCTACCCACCCTGCTAGTGGGGCCAAGATGAGGAACAGTGTGAAGTAGAGTAGCGAGGCTACTTGGCCGATGATGATGAAGGGGTGTTCTACTGGCATGCCTCCAATTCATGTTAGGATGAAGACGTCTGCTACTAGCGTTCAGAATAAGAATTGTGTAAGGGGTCGGAATGTTAATCCTCGTTGTTTCGATGTGTGTAGAATTGGAACCACTATTAGTACTAGAATTGAGAATAGTAGGGCTAGTACTCCTCCTAGTTTGTTAGGAATCGAACGAAGAATGGCATAGGCAAATAGGAAATATCATTCTGGTTTGATATGAGGTGGGGTAACTAAGGGGTTGGCTGGGGTGAAATTATCTGGATCTCCTAGTAGGTTGGGGGAGAAGAGGGCCAGAGAGGTAAGGGCGAGAAGTATTACTGCGAATCCTAATAGGTCTTTATATGAGAAGTAGGGGTGGAATGAGATTTTGTCGGCGTCTGAGTTAATCCCTGCGGGGTTGTTAGACCCTGTTTCATGTAGGAACAGGAGATGCAGGATTGTGGCTCCTGCAATTACGAAGGGGAATAGGAAGTGGAAGGCAAAGAATCGGGTAAGAGTTGCGTTGTCTACTGAGAAGCCCCCTCAGATTCATTGTACTAGAACTTCTCCTACGTAGGGAACGGCGGATAAGAGGTTCGTAATTACTGTTGCACCTCAGAAGGATATTTGTCCTCAGGGTAGTACGTAGCCTACAAAGGCTGTTATCATGGTTAGTAGGAGAAGGACTACTCCGATGTTTCATGTTTCTTTATAGAGGTAGGAGCCATAGTATAATCCTCGGCCGATGTGTGCGTAGATGCAGATAAAGAAGAATGAGGCTCCGTTTGCATGCATGTTTCGGATAAGTCAGCCGTAATTTACGTCACGACAGATATGGGTGACGGATGAGAATGCGGTTGCAATATCTGATGTGTAGTGTATTGCTAGGAATAATCCTGTTAAAATTTGTGATGCTAGACATAATCCTAGGAGTGATCCAAAGTTTCATCAAACTGAAATGTTGGAGGGGGCAGGGAGGTCAACTAGTGCGTCGTTGGCGATTTTTAGGAGGGGGTGAGTTTTTCGTAGGCTTGCCATTAAGGGGTTTCTATAGTTGAATAACAACGGTGGTTTTTCAAGTCATTAGTCTCGGTTAAAATCCGGGTAGAAATTATGGTATATTTTGTTAGCTTTCTACTTTTTGGGTTTGTTCTAGGGATGGTGGGGGTTGCTTCAAATCCTGCTCCTTATTTTGCGGCTCTGGGGTTAGTGTTGTCTTCTGGGGTGGGGTGTGCTATTTTAGCAATGTTTGGATCGCCTTTTCTTGCTTTGGTCTTGTTTTTGATTTATTTAGGGGGCATGTTAGTTGTTTTTGGATATTCAGCTGCTCTGGCAGCGGATGCCCATCCTGAGGGTTGAGGGGATGCGTCGGTGTTTGAGCATGCAATGTTTTATGCCGTCGGGGTAGTGGTTGCGTCAATGTATTTTGGGCCAACAGCTTATGACTTTAGTGTGGGGATGTTAAGTACTGTGAAAGAGTTTTTAGTGGTTCGGGGGGACGTTGGGGGAGTTTCCATGCTATATGCTTTTGGGGGAATAATGATGTTTATTTGTGCTTGGGTACTACTTTTGACTTTGTTTGTGGTGTTGGAGTTGACTCGGGGGCGATCTCGGGGGGCCTTGCGAGCTGTTTAGGTGGAGGCAAGCAGGGTGGCCAATCCTGAAGTAATTAGGAAGATTATTAGGTATGTTTTGATTACTCCTCGTTGTGCGTCGCTGGTTGTAGTGGATATCTTGAGCTGTGAGGAGGCCAGTCCTTTGGGCCCAGCTGCTTCAAATCATGTTTGATCTACCAGTTGGTTAGCCATTGTTTGTCCTAGGATAAGATTGAGTTTGGGTGCTAGGCGATGCACAACTGCTGGGAAGTAGCCCAATATGTTTGAGAAATTGTGCACTTTGATGGTGGGGGTTGGTTTAAATTGTTTGGCGGTGAGGGAGGCTAGTTCTATGGCGGTTAGAAGGCCTAAGATAGTGACAATGAGGGCTGCTAGTTTTAGTAGGGGGGGCATAGTCATGATGGGTGTTTTTGTGGGAAGGGCGTTAGAGGTAAGAATTAATCCTGCAATGATGCTTCCTCAGGCGAGTCGTTTGATGGGGTTAATAACTGCTGGGTCGTTTTCATTAATTGGGGATAGGGGGAGGAATCGTGGTGTACCCATTGTAACGAAGAATACTACTCGGAAGCTATATACTGCAGTAAAGGAGGTTGCGATGAGAGTAAGAGTAAGGGCTCAGGCGTTTAGGTAAGAGGTGTTTAAAGCTTCGATAATGGCATCTTTTGAGAAGAATCCGGCTAGGAAGGGGGTTCCTGTGAGTGCGAGGCTGCCAATTGTTAAGCAGGTAGAGGTGAAGGGGGCCAGGTTTTGTATTCCTCCTATTTTTCGGATGTCTTGCTCATCGTTAAGGCTGTGAATAATGGACCCGGAGCATAGGAACAGCATAGCTTTGAAAAAGGCGTGGGTGCAAATGTGGAAGAAAGCTAGCTGGGGTTGATCAAGTCCGATGGTTACTATCATGAGTCCTAGTTGACTGGAGGTAGAGAATGCTACGATCTTTTTGATGTCGTTTTGGGTGAGGGCGCAGGTGGCGGTAAATAGGGTAGTAAGTGCTCCTAGGCATAGACAAATTGTCAAGGCTGTTTGATTGTTGTGGGTAAGGGGATGAAGGCGAATAAGCAGAAAGATCCCGGCTACGACCATGGTGCTTGAGTGTAGTAGGGCGGAGACTGGTGTGGGACCTTCCATTGCGGAAGGCAATCAGGGGTGAAGTCCGAATTGTGCCGATTTTCCTGTTGCGGCAATAATTAATCCTAGTAGGGGGAGAGTCATATCTGTGTCGTGTGATAGAGAAAAAATCTGTTGTATTTCTCATGAGTTTAGATTTATAGCAAATCAAGCTATGCTCATAATTAGGCCAATGTCGCCAACTCGGTTGTATAGAACAGCTTGAAGTGCGGCTGTATTGGCGTCAGCCCGTCCGTATCATCATCCAATGAGAAGGAAGGATATAATTCCTACTCCTTCTCATCCAATAAATAGTTGAAATATGTTGTTGGCTGTGACGAGGATAATTATTGCAATTAGGAACATTAGTAGATATTTGAAGAAGCGGTTTATGTATGGGTCTGCATGCATATATCATGAAGCAAACTCTAGGATTGATCACGTGACGTATAGGGCAATTGGGGTAAAAATAATTGAATAAGCATCAAATTTTAGGCTGATGTTAATATTGAAGGAGGCTGTATTTATTCAATGCCAGGTTGTGATGATAGTTTCTACTCCTTGGTCCAAGAAAATGAACAGGGGGAGGAGGCTAACTACGAATGCTGTGCTGACAGCAGTTTTCACGTGTGTTACGGCCCAGTCAGGGTCTTTGGGTGTAGGATCAATAGTTGTGACGATAGGATAGGCTAGGAGGGCAAAGATTAGTGTAAGTGAAGATGTAAGGATTAATGTTGTTTGCATAGCCTTTGCTTGGATTTGCACCAAGGGTTTTTGGTTCCTAAGACCAACGGATGACTGTTATCCTTCAGAGGCCGAGTGAGCCGCAGATTTTAACTGCGGGGGCAAAGATTAGCAGTCTTTGTTGTTACAGGCCTCTCTCGGCGGATAAGGGGGCTTGAACCCCTGTCTTTGGAATCACAATCCAACATTTTTGTTAAACTATATCTGCAGTAGAATCATCCTCACATAAATTCTGGTTTTAGAATTAGTAGGATGACTGGGATTAAGTGTAGGGTAATTAGGAGATGCTCTCGTGTGTGGTAGGGGGTTAGGCCTAGGATGTGGGCAGGGACTGGGCCTCGTTGGGACATGAGGAATATATAGAGGGAGTATCCTGCTGTGATTAGTGTGCCTACTCCTGTTAGGATCAGGGTTCAGGGGGATCAGTTAAATATTGTGGTAATAATCATAATTTCTCCTATTAAGTTTGGAAGGGGGGGTAGCGCTAAGTTGGCTAGGTTAGCAATAAACCATCATGTGGCTGTAAGGGGAAATAGCATTTGGAGTCCTCGGGCGAGAACTATTGTTCGGCTGTGGGTTCGCTCATAGGCGGTGTTTGCTAGGCAAAAGAGGGCGGAGGATACTAGTCCGTGGGCAATTATTAGGATAATAGCTCCGGTCAGGCCTCAGGGGGTTTGAATTAAAATTCCTCCTGCTACTAAGCCCATGTGGCTTACTGAGGAGTAGGCGATGAGGGACTTAAGGTCTGTCTGGCGTAAGCAAATTGAGCCAGTTATGATAATTCCTCACAGGGCTAGAACAATAAAGGGGTAGGCTATTTCTTTTGTTAGTGGGTCTAGCACGGTAGTTATTCGGATCATTCCATAGCCCCCTAGTTTTAGTAGTACGGCTGCTAGGACTATTGAGCCTGCGATTGGGGCTTCTACGTGTGCTTTAGGAAGTCAGAGGTGGACGCCGTAGAGGGGCATTTTTACCAAGAAAGCGATTAGGCAGCCGGCCCATCAGATTTTATCGCCTCAGGATATTAGCGTTAGGGGTTGGCCGAAGTTTAGTGTAATTATTGATAGGCTGCCTGTTGAGCTTTGCAGGGTAAGTAGAGCGACCAGTAGGGGTAAGGATCCGGCTAAGGTATAAAATAGGAAGTAAGTTCCTGCATTTAGGCGCTCTGCTTGATTGCCCCACCGGGTAATAATAATTAGGGTTGGGACTAGGGTTGCTTCGAACATAATATAAAATATAATGATCTCTGTGGCCCCGAATGCAAGAATAAGGAATGCTTGCAGTGAAGCGAGCAGGCTGATGTATATCCGTTGTCGTGAGGCAGGCTCTGTGCGAGTGTGATTTTGGCTAGCTAAAATTATTAGAGGCAGTAGTCAGCAGGTTAGTACTAGAAGGGGGGCTGACAAAGGGTCGATTGCTATGTAGGTGTTAGGAAGAGTTCATCCTGTCTCTGCTGTTCAGTTTAATCAGGTAAGGCTAAGTAGGGCAATAATTAGGCTGTGGCCTACTGCGGCTGTTCATAGCCACTTTTTAGGGGTTAATCAGGTTGTTGGGAAGAGCATGAGGGTGGGAATAAGAATTTTTAGCATTGTAGGAGGTTGAGGCTTTGTAGGCGGTCGGTGCCGTGAGTTCGAGCGGTGGCTACAAGAAGAGCCAGTCCTGTGCTGGCTTCGCAAGCAGAGAAAGCAAGGAGGAGTATTGGTGCGGCGGAAAAGCTTGTGGCCTCTGTTTGGAGGGTTCATAGGGAGAGGGCTACGAATAGCGACAGTATTATTCCTTCTAAGCATAGAAGTGCTGAGAGGAGGTGGGTACGGTGAAATGCTAGGCCCATAAGACCTAGGATAAATGCTGTGCTAAAGCTAAAGTGTACTGGTGTCATAAGGGGATCATGGACTTTAACCATGATTGTCTGAGCCGAAATCAGAAGTCTTTAGTTGGACTAATCCCCTATTCGGCCCACTCGAGGCCCCCTTGTGTTCACTCGTAGACTAGGCCTAGTGTGAGGAGAACGAGGATGGCGGTGGCTCAGGAGACGGTGGTTAGGGGGTTAATTAATTGATTGCCTCAGGGGAGTGGTAGAAGGAGGGCAATTTCTAGGTCAAAAAGTAAGAACAGGATGGCTACCAGGAAGAACCGTAATGAAAAGGGGAGGCGGGCGGACCCTAGGGGGTCAAATCCGCATTCGTAGGGGGACAACTTTTCTGAATCTGGGTTTATCTGGGGTAGTCAGAAGGATACGGTTACTAGAATGATTGAGAGAAGGGATGCAATTGTTAAGATAGTTATGATTAGGCTCATTATCTTTCCTTGGGCTTTAACCAAGATTAGATGGTTGGAAGCCATCTGTACTGTCTTTTATACTAGAAAGATTATGATCCTCATCAGTAGATAGAGACGTAGAGGAAGAGTCATACTACGTCAACGAAGTGTCAATATCAGGCAGCGGCTTCAAATCCAAAGTGGTGGTTTGAGGTAAAGTGGTAAAGAACTTGGCGGAGAAGGCAGACGGCTAGGAATGTTGAGCCAATAATCACGTGAAGTCCGTGGAATCCTGTAGCAACGAAGAATGTAGATCCATATACTCCGTCTGCGATGGTAAATGGGGCTTCGTAGTATTCTATTCCTTGCAGGAAGGTGAAGTAGAATCCTAGTAGGATTGTTAAAGTGAGTGATTGAATTGCTTGTTTTCGTTCACCTTCTATTAAACTGTGGTGGGCTCATGTGACAGTAACACCTGAGGCTAGGAGGACGGCTGTATTAAGAAGGGGCACTTCAAATGGGTCTAGGGTGGTGATTCCTGTAGGGGGCCAGCATCCTCCTAGTTCTGGTGTGGGGGCAAGGCTTGAGTGGTAGAAGGCTCAGAAAAATCCTGCAAAGAAGAATACTTCTGATGTAATAAATAAAATCATTCCGTATCGGAGTCCTTTTTGTACGGGAGGGGTATGATGTCCTTGGAAGGTGCCTTCTCGTACAATGTCTCGTCATCATTGGTACATAGTTATGAGGGTTAAAATAAGTCCGAGTGTTATAAGGGTGATTGAATGGAAGTGGAACCAAATTGCGGTGCCGGAGGTTAGCAGAAGGGCGCCAACTGCTCCGGTGAGCGGTCAGGGGCTTGGGTCTACCATGTGATATGCGTGTGCTTGGTGGGCCATTAGACGTTTTCTTGTAGGTAGAGGCTTAGGAGCAGTACAAAGACATAGGCTTGAATCATTGCTACGGCAACTTCTAGGAGGGTTAGTAGGAATAGAACTGTGGCAGTTAGAATAGCAACTGTGGGCATTATAGGGAGAAGTACAAATGCTGCTGTAGCGATTAGTTGGATGAGTAGGTGGCCGGCAGTAAGATTGGCGGTTAGTCGGACTCCTAATGCTAACGGTCGGATAAAGAGGCTAATAGTTTCGATAATAATAAGAACGGGAATTAAAGGAACAGGGGTTCCTTCTGGCAGAAGGTGTCCTAGGGCGGCGGTTGGCTGATTTCGCATTCCAATAATAACCGTAGCAAGTCAAAGGGGGACGGCAAGTCCTATGTTTAACGATAGTTGGGTTGTTGGTGTAAACGTGTAGGGCAGGAGTCCGAGCATGTTGAGGGTGATCAAAAATAATATAAGGGAGGTGAGTAAGACTGCTCATTTATGTCCTCCTGGGTTAAGAGGTAAGAGAAGCTGTTGGGTGAAGCGATTAATGAATCATCCTTGTAGTGTCAATACTCGGTTGTTTAATCATCGTGAGGTGGGAGTGGGATAAAGAGTTCAGGGAAGTGCGATTGCTAGCGCAATAAGGGGAATTCCTATATAGGTGGGGCTCATGAATTGGTCAAAGAAGCTTAGTATCATGGTCAGGTTCAAGGTTCGGGTTTAGCTTTTTCAGCTCCTACGGTTGTAGGTTCATTGTTAAAATTATGTGCTAATACTTTGGGCGGAATGACTGTTAGGAAAATAAGTCAAGAGAAGACAAGGATTGCAAATCATGGGGCAGGGTTGAGTTGAGGCATGTCACTAGAGGTGGTTGGGGGTCACCAATCTTCAGCTTAAAAGGCTGACGCTAGGCCCGATTTAGCTTTCTAGTGAGGCGTCTTCAAGTATTAGTGAGGATCAGTTTTCAAAGTGTTCTAGAGGGACGGCTTCTACAACGATAGGCATGAAGCTGTGGTTTGCACCGCAGATTTCAGAACATTGTCCGTAGAAGACCCCGGGACGAGAGGCAATAAAGGCAGTTTGGTTAAGTCGTCCTGGGACTGCGTCTATTTTTACTCCTAGGGCAGGGACAGCTCATGAGTGGAGTACATCTTCTGCAGAGACTAGGACACGAATTGGTGATTCTATGGGAACTACTATTCGGTGATCAGTTTCTAGTAGGCGGAATTGTCCGGGGACAAGGTCTTGGGTTGGGACTATGTACGAGTCAAATCCTAAGTCTTCATAGTCTGTGTATTCGTAGCTTCAATATCATTGATGGCCCATGGCTTTAATCGTTAAGTGTGGGTCGTTAATTTCATCCATAAGGTAAAGAATTCGTAGGGAAGGGAGGGCAATTATAATTAAAATAACGGCTGGTAGAATGGTTCATACGATTTCAACTTCTTGGGAGTCTAAAATATATTTGTCAGTGAGTTTGGTTGATACTATGCAGATAATAATGTAAAGAACCAGTACGCTAATTAGGAGGACAATTATTAGGGCGTGGTCGTGGAAGTGTAGGAGCTCTTCTATTACAGGGGAGGCCGCGTCTTGCAATCCTAGTTGTGAGGGATGTGCCATTTAGCTCTGGGCTAAGACACGCGGGGGTTTAACCCACAATTTTGCCTCGACAAGGCAAGGTAATTATTTTACTAGTGTCTTATTTAAGGAAGTGGCAGAGTGGCTATGCAGTTGGCTTGAAACCATCTCACGGGGGTTCGATTCCTCCCTTTCTCGTTATTTTGCCTGAACTTGTACGAAAGCTGGCTCTTCAAAGGTGTGGTATGGAGGAGGGCAGCCGTGCAGCCATTCTACGTTTGTTATAGTTAGCTCTACTGATGAGACTTCTCGTTTAGCAGCAAATGCTTCTCAGAGAATGAACAGGAACATGATAACAGCAACAAGGGAGATTAGTGACCCAATTGAAGATACTGTGTTTCAAAGAGTGTAGGCGTCTGGGTAGTCAGAGTACCGTCGTGGCATTCCGGCTAGGCCTAGGAAGTGTTGTGGGAAGAAAGTTAGGTTGACCCCTACGAACATGACTCCGAAGTGGATTTTAGTTCATGTGCTATGCAGGGTGTAGCCCGAAAATAGGGGGAATCAATGTACAAATGCGGCTATAATGGCAAATACGGCCCCCATTGACAGAACATAGTGGAAGTGTGCAACTACGTAGTAGGTGTCGTGAAGGACAATGTCTAGGGAAGAATTAGATAGTACAATTCCTGTAAGGCCCCCTACTGTGAAGAGGAAGATGAATCCTAGGGCTCAGAGAAGTGGGGTTTCTCATTTAATTGATCCGCCGTGCAGTGTGGCAAGTCAGCTAAATACTTTCACCCCTGTTGGGATGGCAATGATTATTGTTGCGGAAGTAAAGTAGGCTCGAGTGTCTACATCCATGCCTACAGTGAACATATGGTGGGCTCAGACAATAAAACCTAGAAGTCCGATAGCCATTATTGCTCAGACCATTCCTATGTATCCGAAAGGTTCTTTTTTCCCTGCATAGTAGGCTACAATGTGGGAGATCATGCCGAATCCGGGTAAAATAAGAATGTAGACTTCGGGGTGGCCGAAGAACCAGAAGAGATGTTGATATAGGATGGGATCTCCTCCTCCTGCAGGATCAAAGAAGGTTGTATTTAGATTACGGTCTGTGAGTAGTATAGTAATTCCGGCAGCCAGAACTGGTAGAGAGAGAAGGAGAAGGACGGCGGTTACAAGCACAGCTCAGACAAACAGAGGGGTTTGATACTGAGAGATTGCTGGGGGTTTTATATTAATAATTGTAGTAATAAAGTTGATTGCTCCAAGGATTGATGAGATACCTGCGAGATGGAGCGAGAAGATGGTTAGGTCAACAGATGCTCCGGCGTGGGCGAGGTTGCCTGCTAGAGGGGGATAAACTGTCCACCCTGTTCCTGCTCCTGCTTCTACTCCTGAAGAGGCCAGCAGCAGAAGGAAAGAAGGGGGAAGGAGTCAGAAGCTTATGTTATTTATTCGTGGGAATGCCATATCTGGTGCTCCGATCATTAGGGGCACTAATCAGTTTCCAAATCCTCCGATCAGGATCGGCATTACTATGAAGAAGATTATTACGAAGGCATGTGCGGTGACGATAACATTATAGATTTGGTCGTCCCCAAGAAGCGCACCGGGCTGGCTTAGCTCTGCCCGAATTAGAAGACTTAGTGCAGTCCCTACTATTCCTGCTCAGGCACCAAATACTAAATAAAGGGTGCCAATATCTTTATGATTAGTTGAGAAAAATCAACGTGTAATTGCCACAGGTAGGATGGCCGAAGGCTTAGGCGGCGGATTGTAGCTCCGAGTACAGAGGTTTAACTCCTCTTCTTACCAAGAAGCTCTGTGGTGAAGTTCATGTCAGGTTGCAAACCTGAAGACGTAGGCTAACGCCTACCGGGGCTTTCCCCGCCTTTGTCCCCGGACGGCGGGGAAAGTAGATGGATGCTCGCTGGTTTGGGCGCTTAGCTGTTAACTAAGATTTTGTAGGATCGAGGCCTTCCCATCTAGAAAGGCTTTAGCTTAATTAAAGTGTCTGGGTTGCATTCAGAAGATGTGGGATAAAATCCTGCAAGTCTTATCAGGGGCTAGGAGATTTTCACTCCTGCTAGGAGCTTTGAAGGCTCACGGTCTATATGCTATCCTAAGCCCCTAGGCTAGCAGGGCTAGTACTGAGGGGGTGAGAGGTAGTAGGCAGGTTGCTAGCACGATAGCAGTGGCTAGTGGTAGCGTGGGGATTTTAGTTGAGGTCCGTCATGGTGTTGAAGAGTTGATGGTGTATGGGGCTAGGGTGAGGGTTATTGCATATGTTAGCCGGAGGTAAAAGTATAAGCTTAGTAGGGCTGTTAGGGCAATTACTGTGGCTGTAAGGGGGAAACCTTGATTAGATATTTCTTGTAGGATTAGTCATTTTGGTATGAAGCCTGTTAGAGGGGGGAGTCCTCCCAGAGAAAGTAGAATAAGGCAGGTCAGTGCACTTAGGGCGGGGGCTTTTGTTCAGGCTGAGGCGAGTGTGATGGTTTTAGTTGAGTTTACTTTCTCTAGTGTGAGGAAAGCTGCGGTTGTTATAATGATGTAAGTAATTAGGGCTAGAAGGGTTATGTTAGGCGCTATTTGAGCTACTAGAATTATTCATCCTAAGTGAGCTACTGAGGAATAGGCCAGGATTTTCCGGAGTTGGGTTTGGTTGAGCCCTCCTCAGCCTCCAACTAAGGTAGAGCATAGTGCTAGGGTAGTTAGTAAATAGGGGTGGGCGTTCTCTGCTACTTGCAGGATTAGTGCGAAGGGGGCTAATTTTTGTCAGGTAGATAAAATTAGTCCTGTAGTGAGGGTGATGCCTTGTAATACTTCCGGGAGTCAGAAGTGTGTTGGGGCTAGGCCAATTTTTAGTGCTAAGGCGGTGACTGCAATTGTGCAGGCAATTGGATTGGTTAATTGGGTTAGCTCTCATTGTCCTGATATTCATGCATTTGTTGTGCTTGCAAACAGGATTATCGCGGCTGCTGTGGCTTGGGTGAGGAAGTATTTAGTTGTAGCTTCAACGGCTCGTGGGTGGTGTTGGTGGGCTATAAGTGGAATAATGGCGAGGGTGTTAATTTCTAGCCCCATTCATGCTAGGAGTCAGTGGGAGCTGGTAAAAGTTAGGGTGGTCCCTAGTCCTAGGCTAAGTAGAAGAATGGTGAGTACGTAGGGGTTCATTAGTAAGGGAAGGATTTTAACCAACATGTTCGGGGTATGGGCCCAAAAGCTTATTTAGCTGACATTACTAGAAAGTGGTGTAGTGGAAGCACCTAGAGTTTTGATCTCTGGAGGATGGGTTCGAATCCCTTTTTTCTAAGGAGCCGGGGGGAGTCTAACCCCCTTGGTTCACTCTATCAAAGTGGCCCTTAGGCGTTCAGGCACAGCTCCTGTTGTGCTTATAGTTGAGGAGGAAGGCCCGCGGTTCCTACTGGCAGGGAGATGTGTCAAAGGATGAGTGCCAGGGTGAGGGGAAGGAAATTTTTTCATACTAAGTGTATCAGTTGGTCATATCGGAACCGAGGGTAAGAGGCTCGTACCCACAGGAATACGGCAGAGAGTAGGGCTGCTTTAATTATAATGCTGATTGTGGTTAGTTCCGGTAGGGAGGGGAAGTGGGAGGCTCCCATGAATAAAATGGCTGATAGGGTGTTTATGAATAAGATGTTGGCGTACTCTGCCAGGAAGAATAGGGCGAAAGGACCTCCTGCGTATTCTACGTTAAATCCTGAGACTAGTTCTGATTCTCCTTCGGTGAGGTCAAAGGGTGCTCGGTTTGTCTCTGCTAGTGTGGAAATGTATCATATTGCTGCTAGAGGTCAGGCTGGGGCCAGGAGTCAAATTCCTTCTTGGGTGGTACTAAATATGGATAGGGTAAATCCTCCGGTAAATACGATTGTGCAGAGAAGAATTAGGCCAAGGGCTACTTCATAGGAAATAGTCTGGGCTACTGCTCGGAGGGCTCCGATTAAAGCATATTTAGAATTTGATGCCCATCCTGAGCCTAGAATAGAGTACACGGCTAAGCTAGACAGTGCTAGGATAAATAGTATGCTAAGACTTAGGTCTGTGACTGGGTATGGGAGAGGAAGAGGCGCTCAGAGGGTTAGGGCGAGGGTGAGGGCCAGAGTGGGGGTGGCTAAGAATAAAAATGGAGAGGATGTGGAGGGTCGGACTGGTTCTTTAATAAATAATTTAACTCCATCGGCGATTGGTTGAAGGAGTCCGTAGGGGCCAACTACGTTTGGCCCCTTACGGAGTTGCATATATCCCAGTACTTTTCGTTCGATTAGGGTTAGGAAAGCTACTGCTAGTAGAACGGGTACAATGTAAGCTAGGGGATTAATAATGTGAACTATAAGAATGTGGAGCATAGCTGGGGAGAGGATTTGAACCTCTGAGGCGGAAGGCTTAGGCTTCCTGCATTTACCGGGCTCTGCCACCCCAGCATGCCTTTTTCTCGGGCTGGGACGTGGCCCCCCTTTGTCTGTTTTAGTTGATTTCAGCAGGTCGGGGGGAGGCGTACTTTTAGCATGGGCCTCATCATTCCGGTCCTTTCGTACTAGGAAGGGTGGCATCACAGATAGAAACTGACCTGGATTACTCCGGTCTGAACTCAGATCACGTAGGACTTTAATCGTTGAACAAACGAACCCTTAATAGCGGCTGCACCATTAGGATGTCCTGATCCAACATCGAGGTCGTAAACCCCCTCGTCGATATGGACTCTGGGAGGGGATTGCGCTGTTATCCCTAGGGTAACTTGGTCCGTTGATCGGCGTGGGCCGGATCATTAGTCGGTCAAATGTTTTGTGACTTGGAGTTGTAACTCTTGGTTTCAGGGTATTCCCCTGTCCTCTCGGGGGCTTTATTTTCCCCCGTGGTCGCCCCAACCGAAGACGTTTGTGCCAGAATTATGTTGTTTGGAGTTCCGTTGATTTGGTTGCTTTTCATAGTTGGTGGGCGTCTAAAGCTCCATAGGGTCTTCTCGTCTTGTGTTAGTATGCCCGCTTCTGCACGGGCAGATCAGTTTCATTGACTGGAAAAAAGAGACAGTTAAACCCTCGTTATGCCATTCATACAGGTCTCCATTTAAAAGACAATTGATTGCGCTACCTTTGCACGGTTAAAATACCGCGGCCGTTAAACTTTTGGTCACAGGGCAGGCGGGACCTCCTATAATTTTGTGGGCAGGAGGCGATGTTTTTGGTAAACAGGCGGGGTTTAGGTTTGCCGAGTTCCTTTTTGTTCTTTAAGTCTTTCCCTTTAGTCGAGCACTCCTGTGTGGGGGTAACGATTGGGCTTTGCGTGCTTTTCTTGGCCTAAGTGGGCGGCTATGCATTTCCCTCTGTTGTTGGGTTCGTTAATTGTCGATGGTGGGTCCGATTCGACTTACACATGTGCGGGGAGAAGTTCGTTCTTCTTATTACTCGTTCTAGCAGGGTCTCTTCTATGTGAGCATAGAAGGGCTCAGTATAAATTAGGGGCATTGTTGATGGTTTTAATGTTATAATAGGCTTTAGCTGTGGTTTGAGCTTTAACGCTTTCTATGCGGGTGGCTGCTTTTAGGCCCACCGAAACCTGTGGCCTTTATTAATTATATTTCTTAGCCTCCTGTGAAGGTTGTGTCCTTGGTTAAGGGAGCTGTACCTCCTTTGACTAACTCCCGTGACTATCCTTATGCCTAATTTTAGTAGGACTATTGTGGTTAAGGGTATTGCGGGGCTGAACTTCTATTCATTTTCTGAGCAACCAGCTATAACCTGACTCGGTAGGTCTTTCACCTCTACTCGGGGATCTTCCCACTCTTTTGCCACAGAGACGGGTTGGCCCCATAATGGGCTGTCCCGGAGTAGCTCGTCCGGTTTCGGGGTGTCAAACTAGAGGGCTCTTTGCTTGGGATTACTGGCTAGATCATGATGCAAAAGGTACGAGTTTTAGTCTCTGCTTTTATTTACTTGAGTGCGCTTTTTCAACTCTCTTTCAGCTTTCCCTTGCGGTACTTTTTCTATGGCTTCGTTAGTCCTTTTCTGTCGCCCGTACTGGGGTGGTCGAATGGTTTAGTTAGTGTTTTTAGTTTTTGATGGTTGGGTTATGGTGTTAATTTTATTTTTAATTTTTGAGCTAGCTGTTTAGTTCAGGGCGATCCAACTTGCATGGATGTCTTCTCGGTGTAAGGGAGATGCTTAACTGTCTCAGCCACACCCTGGTTATTCCAAGTGCACCTTCCGGTACACTTACCATGTTACGACTTGCCTCCCCTTGTGGCTTTTGTTATGTTAGTTACCAGGTGTGGGTGTTGTTGGGGAGAGTGACGGGCGGTGTGTGCGCGCTTCAGAGCCGGCTTCAGGAGGGCGCTCTATTCTCTCCTTACTGCTAAATCCACCTTCAGGTCACCGGTTTCAGGTGACCTTTCGTTAGTTAATCTGTTTCAGATAATGTAGCCCATTTCTTCCTACTCCGTACGCTACACCTCGACCTGACGTTTTGGGCATTGCCCATCCTGCTTACTTTGATACCTTCACAGGGTAAGCTGGCGACGGTGGTATATAGGCGGGAAAAGCGAGAAGTAGTGAGGTTGAACGGGGGTTATCGGTTCTAGAACAGGCTCCTCTAGGGGGGTCTGAAGCACCGCCAAGTCCTTTGGGTTTTAAGCTGGCGCTCGTAGTACCCGGGCGGATGCTTGTTGTGGTGAAGTATCTAAGTTTACGGCAGGGCATAGTGGGGTATCTAATCCCAGTTTGTGCCCCAGCTGTCGTGGGTTCTGGTAGTAGGGGTATAAAGTTACTTTCGTATAGGGGGTTCGATCTCCCAGGTGCGTATAACAGCCTAGGGGGTCTTTAGCTTTAGTGTTGTGTATTCCATAACCACTCTTTACGCCGGGCTTATCAACTTGGGTCTCTCGTATAACCGCGGTGGCTGGCACGAGTTTTACCGGCCCTCTTAGCCCTGACTAAGTCAAGTTTTCACTTATGGCTTAATGTTTATCACTGCTGAATTCCCTTGGGGGTGTGGCTGAGCAAGGCGTCTTGGGCTAATGTGTTGTGCCTGATACCTGCTCCTCGTCTCCGGACGGGAGATTGAGGGCATTCTCACAGGGGTGCGGAGGCTTGCATGTGTAAATTGGGCTAAAGCTGATAATAAAGTCAGGACCAAACCTTTGTGCTAGTGGGGCTTTCTAGGGCCCATCTTAACATCTTCAGTGTTATGCTTTGGTTAAGCTACGCCAGC